TTTATGCACACTATCTAATAATAAGAAATAAAAAAAAAGAAATTATTTTTGTATATATTCGAACTACTGTTGGTCATATTTATCTTTATCGAGAGATTGAAGAAGCTATACAAGGATTTTCTCGAGCCTGCTCATATGGTAAGACCATATTTAAGTAATTCTATGATATCCGTGTAATTCGAGTCTTTTGGGTTCAACTAGGATCCCAATTCATCAATTTTTAGGTGAATTAAGATTCAGAAAAGGAAGTTTTCTAATCATTAACTCAAAACCATTCATTGTGTAATTCTACTTAAGCGGAATACGGAGGTACTTATGGCAGAACGGGCCAATTTGGTCTTTCACAATAAATCGATAGATGGAACTGCCATGAAACGACTTATTAGCAGATTAATAGATCACTTTGGAATGGCATATACAGCACACATACTGGATCAAGTAAAGACTTTGGGTTTCCAGCAAGCCACTGCTACATCCATTTCATTAGGAATTGATGATCTTTTAACAATACCTTCTAAGGGATGGCTAGTTCAAGATGCTGAACAGCAAAGTTTGATTTTAGAAAAACACCATCATTATGGAAATGTCCATGCAGTAGAAAAATTACGCCAATCCATCGAGATATGGTATTCTACAAGTGAATATTTGCGACAAGAAATGAATCCTAATTTTAGGATGACTGACCCTTATAATCCAGTCCATATAATGTCTTTTTCGGGAGCTAGAGGAAATGTGTCTCAAGTACATCAATTAGTAGGTATGAGAGGATTAATGTCCGATCCACAAGGACAAATGATTGATTTACCTATTCAAAGCAATTTACGCGAAGGACTCTCTTTAACAGAATATATAATTTCTTGCTACGGAGCCCGCAAAGGGGTTGTGGATACCGCTGTACGAACATCAGATGCGGGATATCTTACGCGCAGGCTTGTCGAAGTAGTTCAACATATTGTTGTACGTAGGACAGATTGTGGCACCATTCGGGGTATTTCTGTAAGTCCTAGAAACGGCAGGATGCCGGAAAGAATTTTTACCCAAATATTAATAGGTCGCGTATTAGCAGACGATATATATCTAGGTTCGCGATGCATTGCGACTCGCAATCAAGATATCGGGGTTGGGCTTGTAAATAGATTCATAACCTTTCGAACCCAACCAATAGCCATTCGAACTCCTTTTACTTGTAGGAGTACGTCTTGGATTTGTCGATTATGTTATGGCCGAAGTCCTACTCACGGCGACCTGGTCGAATTAGGAGAAGCTGTAGGTATTATTGCAGGTCAATCCATTGGGGAGCCCGGTACTCAACTAACATTAAGAACTTTTCATACGGGCGGAGTATTCACAGGGGGTACTGCAGAACATGTACGAGCTCCTTATAATGGCAAAATTAAATTTAATGAGGAGTTGGTGCATCCCACACGTACACGTCATGGACACCCTGCCTTTCTATGTTATATAGACTTGTATGTCACTATTGAGAGCGAAGATAGTCTACATAATGTGAATATTCCTTCAAAAAGTTTTCTTTTAGTTCAAAATGATCAATATGTTGAATCCGAACAAGTTATTGCTGAAATTCGTGCGGGGGCATCAACTCTGAATTTTAAGGAAAAAGTTCGAAAACATATTTATTCTGATTCAGAAGGAGAAATGCACTGGAGTACCGATGTGTATCATGCACCCGAATTTACATATGGTAATGTTCATCTCTTACCAAAAGCAAGCCGTTTATGGATATTGTCGGGAAGACCATACAGATCCAGTGTAGTCTCCTTTTCACTCCACAAGGATCAAGATCAAACAACCGGGAATTCTCTTTCTTTCGAACAAATAATTTATAACTTATCAATGACTAATGATCAAGTACAAAATAAATTTTTGGATCCTTATATTAAAAAATCTAGTAAAAAAGAACATAGGAGTCCGAATTATTCAGAACTTAATGGGATAGGTCATTGTAATCACATATATCCTGCAAAAAACTCCGATTTATTGGCAAAGAGGCGAAAAAATAGATTAATCATTCCATTTCAATTTCAATTGAGTCAAGAACGAGAAAAAGAATTAATGTCCCTTTCCAATGGTATCTCGATTGAAATACCCATAAATGGTATTTTCCGTAGAAATAGTATTTTTTCTTATTTCAATGATCCTCGATACCGAACAAAGAGTTCGGGAATTACTAAATATGAAACTATAGAAATGCATTCCAGCGTTAAAAACGAGGACTTGATTGAGTATCGAGGAGTCAAAGAATTTCGACCAAAATACCAAATGAAAGTCGATCGGTTTTTTTTCATTTCCCAGGAAGTACATATTTTACCCGGATCTTCTTCGATAATGGTACGGAACAATAGTATCATTGGAGTAGATACAAAAATTACTTTAAATACAAGAAGCCGCGTAGGCGGAGTGGTTCGGGTGGAGAGGAAAAAAAAAAAGATTGAACTTAAAATTTTTTCTGGAGATATCTATTTTCCTGGGGAAACAGATAATATATCCCGACACAGCGGCATTTTGATACCACCAGGAAAGACAAATTACAAGGAATCAAAAAATTTAAAAAATTGGCTCTATGTTCAACGGATCACCCCTACTAAGAAAAAGTATTTTGTTTTGGTTCGACCCGTAGTCACATATGAAATCACGGACGGTATCAATTTAGCAACACTTTTCCCTCAGGATCTGTTGCAAGAAAGGGGTAATGTGCAACTTCGAGTTTTCAATTATATCCTTTATGGAAATGGCAAAGTCACCCGGGGAATTTATGACACAAGTATTCAATTAGTACGTACTTGTTTAGTATTGAATTGGAACCAAGACAAAAAAGATTCTTCTATCGAAGAGGCCCGTGCTTCATTTGTTGAAGTAAGGACAAATGGTATAATTCGATATTTCCTAAAGATCGGTTTAGTGAATACGGCTCTTTCGTATATCGGTAAAAGAAAGAATCCCCCCCCTTTTTCTGATGATGATGATGGCTTAAAGTATACCAATATGAATCCGTTTTTTTCCATTTATTCAAAGCCCAAACTTCAACAAGCATTTAACCCAAATCAAGGAACTGTTCGTATGTTGGTGGGTAAAAATAAGGAATGTCAGTCTTTTATAATTTTGTCATCATCCAATTGTTTTCGAATGGGTCCATTCACACTCAACGGTGTAAAATATCCCAAAGAATCCATTAAAAAAGATCGCCTAATTCTAATTAAGAATTCATTCGGTCCTTTAGGAACAGTCCTTAATTTTGCGAATTTTTTTTTTTTTTACCATTTAATAACTCATAATCAGATCTTGGTAAATAATTATTTACAACTGGACAATTTAAAACAAACCTGTCAAGTCCTTAAATATCAATATTATTTAATGGATGAAAATGGAATAATTTATAATCCCAATTTTTGTAGTAATATAATTTTGAATCCATTCAATTTGCATTGGGATTTTCTTCATTACAATTTTTGTGACGAGACATCTACAAAAATGCGTCTTGGACAATTTATTTGTGAAAATATATGTAAAAAAAAAAATGGACTGCACTTAAAACCGGGTCAAATTATAATTGTTCAATTTGATTCGGTAGTAATAAGATCGGCTAAGCCCTGTTTAGCTACCCCAGGAGCAACAGTTCATGGGCATTATGGAGAAATCATTTATGAAGGGGATACCCTAGTTACATTTATATATGAAAAATCGAGGTCTGGTGATATAACGCAAGGTCTGCCAAAAGTGGAACAAGTCTTAGAAGTTCGTTCGGTTGAGTCAATATCCATGAATCTCGAAAAGAGGATTAATGGTTGGAACGAACGTATAAAAAAAATTCTTGGAATTCCGTGGGGATTCTTGGTTGGGGCTGAGCTAACTATAGCACAAAGTCGTATCTCTTTGGTTAATAAGATCCAAAAGGTTTATCGATCCCAGGGGGTGCAGATTCATAATCGGCATATCGAAATTATTGTACGGCAAATAACATCTAAAGTCTTGGTTTCAGAGGATGGAATGTCTAATATTTTTTTGCCCGGAGAACTAATTGGATTGTTTCGAGCAGAACGAACGGGGCGCGCTTTGGAAGAAGCGATCTGTTACCGAACGATCTTATTGGGAATAACGAGAGCATCCCTGAATACTCAAAGTTTTATATCCGAAGCAAGTTTTCAAGAAACTGCCCGAGTTTTAGCAAAAGCTGCTCTCCGAGGCCGTATTGATTGGTTGAAAGGATTAAAAGAAAACGTTGTTCTGGGGGGGGTGATACCCGTTGGTACTGGATTCAAGGGATTCGTACACCGATCAAATCAACATAAGAGCATTAGCATTCCTTTGAAAAAAAAAAACAAGAATAGACTCGAGGGAGAAACGAGAGATATTTTGTTTTACCACAAAGAATTGTTGGATTCTTGTTTTTTAAAGAATTTAGGTGATAGATCAAAACAACAATGATTGGGGGGATTTAACAGAAGAGATTCATCTTTTTTTATCTTTATTATTGATTATTGTTATTTAATTAATTAATTTAGTATCTTAGTAATGTAATAAAATACGTTCACTAAAAAAAAAGATAAAAATAGACAGGAATTTTTAGTTTGGGTTGTGTATCAATATCCAGGTTAAAAAAGAAGGTTCCGTTGGAACAAATTTTTATTTCAGGATACCTCATCTCTTTATTCAAAAAAGAGTTAAAGTGTGTGGAGAAATGACAAGAAGATATTGGAACATCAATTTGGAAGAGATGATGGAGGCGGGAGTTCATTTTGGGCATGGTACTCGAAAATGGAATCCCCGAATGTCACCTTATATCTCTGCAAAATGTAAGGGTATTCATATTATAAATCTTACCAGAACTGCTCGTTTTTTATCAGAGGCTTGTGATTTAGTTTTTGACGCAGCAAGTAGGGGAAAACAATTTTTAATTGTTGGGACAAAAAATAAAGCAGCTGATTCAGTAGCATGGGCTGCAATAAGGGCTCGATGTCATTATGTTAATAAAAAGTGGCTTGGGGGTATGTTAACGAATTGGTCCACTACAGAAACAAGACTTCATAAATTCAGGGACTTACGAATGGAACAAAAGGCGGGGCGACTCGCGCGTCTTCCGAAGAGAGATGCCGCGGTGGTAAAGAGACAATTATCTCACTTGCAAACATATCTGGGCGGGATTAAATATATGACAGAATTACCTGATATTGTAATCATTGTTGATCAACAAAAAGAATATACAGCTCTTCGAGAATGTATTACTTTGGGAATTCCAACGATTTGTTTAATCGATACAAACTGTGACCCGGATCTCGCCGATATTTCGATTCCGGCAAACGATGATGCTATATCTTCAATCCGATTAATTCTTACCAAGTTAGTATTTGCAATTTGTGAAGGTCGTTCTAGCTATGTAAGAAATACTTGATTTTTTTATGAAATCAACACTTCAATTCCTATAATTTATAATAGAATTGGTTAATGTTCCTGAATATCAAAAACTATATAATAAATTAAAGGGAAAGGGCTGGTGATATTATGTGATTTGATTAATTGGTATCCTAAATAAAAAGTCAATTCAAAAAAAAGTAGACAAGTCGAGAAAGAGATGATTGAATCAAAATAAATTTTTTTAAGTTTTATTTCTGTCAGAGGACAATATGAATATTCTATCATATTCAATCAACACACTAAAGAAGGGGTTATATGATATGTCTGGTGTGGAAGTAGGTCAACATTTTTATTGGCAAATAGGGGGTTTCCAAATCCACGGTCAAGTACTTATAACTTCTTGGGTTGTAATTGCTATCTTACTAGGTTCAGCTGCTATAGCTGCTCGTAATCCACAAACCATTCCGACAGGGGGTCAGAATTTCTTGGAATATGTCCTTGAATTTATTCGAGACGTGAGTAAAACACAAATTGGAGAAGAATATCGCCCTTGGGTTCCCTTTATTGGAACTATGTTTCTATTTATTTTTGTTTCTAATTGGTCAGGGGCCCTTTTCCCGTGGAAAATCATACAGTTACCTCACGGGGAGTTAGCCGCACCCACGAATGATATAAATACTACTGTTGCTTTAGCTTTACTCACATCAGTAGCCTATTTCTATGCGGGTCTTACAAAAAAAGGGTTAGGTTATTTTGGTAAATACATTCAACCAACCCCAATTCTTTTACCCATTAACATTTTAGAAGATTTCACAAAACCTCTATCACTTAGTTTTCGACTTTTTGGAAATATATTAGCGGATGAATTAGTAGTTGTTGTTCTTGTTTCTTTAGTACCCTTAGTGGTTCCTATACCTGTCATGTTCCTCGGATTATTTACAAGTGGGATTCAGGCTCTTATTTTTGCAACTTTAGCCGCGGCTTATATAGGCGAATCCATGGAGGGTCATCATTGATTAGTCTTAGGAAGATTTAGTTTAGATCCAATCATGTGTGGCTCAAGAGACTCTATTACCATTAGATTCTATCTTGATAGAATCTAATGGTAATAGAGTCTCTTGAAAAAACTTAGTTGGTTAGTAGAGAGCGGTTGCACCAGATATGTAGAATCTAATGCTTATAGGTTCATATTTTGAAGTTAAAAATTTTTCGATTAGATGTTTCGAAGAATTATTAGAAAATCTGATTGAATTTAAGAGATATATAGGCGGTTTACGTTATGTAAGAAACATATGTATATTTTATATTATATATTGACAAGTTAAGTTATATATGAACGTAATTTGCACTATTTGAATTTGGCTAGAGATGTCAGCCGTTGTATGTAGTCAGAAAGACTCTCCGATTAGTAACTAAAAATTTCTAATGATCTAACTAATGATCTAATAATATATTAATTAAAATTTGGCGTTTTTAATTCTTTCTACTGGATGGATATTCCAATGGAATAATTAAGTTCTAATTCATTGGTTCATTGTATCATTAACCATTTCTTTTTTTTGTGTGAGGAACTTATCTATCATGAATCCACTGATTTCTGCCGCTTCCGTTATTGCTGCTGGATTGGCTGTAGGGCTTGCTTCTATTGGACCTGGAGTTGGTCAAGGTACTGCTGCAGGCCAAGCTGTAGAAGGTATTGCGAGACAGCCCGAGGCGGAGGGAAAAATCCGAGGTACTTTATTACTTAGTTTAGCTTTTATGGAAGCTTTAACAATTTATGGATTGGTTGTAGCATTAGCCCTTTTATTTGCAAATCCTTTTGTTTAATCCGAGAAAAAGAAATATATATTTCTCATATTTCTTTTAGGGTCTTGGACGTGCAGGTTGTTTTTTCACATTATATTATAATTATAATTTCGTCCCTACACAATTACTTATACTTATTCATTCAGAAAATAACCCAAGGGAAGGACTGATTTGAAGATGAAGAATTAGTGTTACCCACTCGTTTTCTTCCTTCCTTCCCTTTCCGTAGTCCAAAGCATAAGTTCCCCAACAAAGGAGCTATTTCGCAATTCACATGAAACCTAGTACCTAATTCTATTTTATTTGAATTTATTCGAATAAATA